CTTAAATATTAAGTTTGGATTAAAAATCCGGTTTATTTTAGTTTTATCTTTTCTCCCACCTTCAGAAGAATAAAATATAGATATTTCGCCTATCATTAGAATTTTCTGAAAGGTAACTATCTCAGTTTCATATCATATAGAAATTTATATTATTATTATATAGAATTTTTGAAAAAGACTTTCGAAAGGAAAGACTTACTATCTTTGGGATCTGATCCTACACCGCTGCTCAATACCTTAGTGGATCGACTCTATTACATAAGTCGATTCCTAACGTTTGTCTCACATCATGACATAAGTAAGCAGTTCTTATTGTATCGGCCAAAACCTCGCTAATTGATCTTTACGGTGCTTACTCTATCAATTAGATCCTTTACCCATAGACTAAAATAGCTAGGCATATCTATTTCTTCATATTTTAACTTCTATGAAGTTTCTTTCTTTTCTACAGCTAATAAAAATCGTTGTTTTAGACGATGCATATGTAGAAAGCCCTTTTTTCTAGTATTTACTAGCGAATTTTATCTTTCTTTACTTTTTTATTTCTATAGTGGAGATAGTCGCACGTAATGACAGATCACGGCCATATTATTAAAAGCTTGTGGTAAGAATGGGTTTCGTTCGAGCGCTCGAAAATAATATTCCAAAGCTTTCGTGTGCTCTCCGTTACTTGTGTGGATAAGTCCTATGTTATAGAGTATATAACTTCGGTCATAGGGATCAATTTCTAGTCGCATAGCTTCATAATAATTCTGTAAAGCTTCCGCATAATTTCCTTCGGATTGAGCTGACATCCGTTACGGTCGTCATTCAATTCAAAGAATCTCCGTTACAGAACCGTACATGAGATTTTCATCTCATACGGCTCCTCCCTTATGTGCATAATGATAAAATGATAAAGAAGATGAAAATCTTCTCATTATGAACTGAGTAGGGCTAGTGTTTTTACAAGAAATCTCTAGCCAACCTTACTGCAAGAGATCTTTTCTTAACATCAAATAGAGAGAAATGATAACTCCAACAATTTATTTGTTCTCAACGCTTCCCAATTTACAGAAATTAGTCACTTCAACAGCCTTCGATGGTTATACGGGTATCCAAAATACAAACGAGATGGATGTTTGTTGTCCCAACCATTCTTTTATCTTTTAGTCCCAAGCCTGCTAAAGAAAGGGATAATTTATAACAAAGTTTTAGTGTTGTTGATTCCTAGGTGTAGTGCTTCTTCCCCTCTGCTGCCTATTGGTATTAGTGGACTAGGATTGACCTGTAATACCGAACCATAGGTATAACCTTTCGCTCAATACTAGAATCGAGAATTGAAACATAGCATCTGAGGCTGCATTAATCGAGGATACACGACAGAAGGAATTGTTCTATTTCCAAACTTTACCTTCAACAAGCGTAGATTTTTTATTTTCTTTTTTTCCCGATCACGAATCATGTGGATTTCTCGTAAGACTGAGAGTAATAAAAAAATCAAATCGCACCATCTCTGTAATAGGTAAATGCCTCTTTTTCTCCTGAAGTTGTCGGAATTATTCGTAATAAGATATTGGCTACAATTGAAAAGGTTTTATCAATAAAATTTCCATTTATCCGCGATCTAGACATAGGTATCAATCCATTCTATCATTGTTCTCATTACTTCTCGTAGGAAAATGATCCCACAAGGAAAAGAATTCTACAGTACGAAATAACATAAAAACATATTCATTCTCATAAAAAAAAAAAGAAAAAAAGATCTGGTCCGTCTATTCAATATTAAAAATGAAATATTCAAATTGTTCTTTTTTACATTACAAGAATTGATAAGAACTAAGAAATAAATATGGGAACCGGATTCGATTCCATCTTACTGGAATAGTTTACCAACGAAAGAAACTATTCTTATTTGATTGAAGTTACAGTTTAGAATAACCTCAGTTGATTGAATTATGATCCAAAGAAGAAAAAGAATCATTGTATGATGAAAATAGAATAACCGCCCTTTTTTTGTGTTGTGTATTTACGGGTATACAATATACAATCAACCATAAAAAAATTTTTTATCAATTTGTATTTTTAATAGAATATAGATAGGATAAGGATTTTTGTTGATAATTCTAAAACGGGCCTCTAAAAGCAATTTAATCATTCTTGTGATATGGAATCATAGTCTAAATAGAATCATGATCTAAAGATATCCATTAACCATAAAATATAGACAAAATATAGACCCCTCGCTCAGTCAATTCATTAGAATTTCTAATTTATTGATTTAATCCGGTCAGTATAGTATAAATAGATAATCAGAAAAAAAGAGAACATTGTTTTTGCAAACCTGAATAGAATTTTTTGAACTTTTTTGGTAAGAAAAAATTTTTCTCTTTATCCCCCCAGCCTAGAAGGAAAGATCCTGCTTTTACTATGATGAAAAATTTTCTATTTTTATCGCTTTCTAGTTAGAATTGATTGGTTGTACCTACCCAATAATCTAATATGAATGATTCACTATTCA